ACTTGAGATAAGGGATGTAAGCCAAAAAAAGATTCATAAGTGGTTGTTAATGAAGTCGAAGTTACCAAATTTTGAGGAGTCGGTATCAATTTATGCCGGATTGCTCCACATATAGTTCCTCGAACCGTATTTTCTAAACGAACAAGAGCCAATCCGAATTGATCCTGTAACAGATCTGCTACAGAACGAACACGCTTATTTTTCAAGTGATTCATATCGTCAAGTATACCCATTCCAAATTTCATTCCGATCAAATGATCCGCAGCAGCCAATATATCTCGTGGTAACAAAAATGTATTGTTCTGAGGTATATCAAGATTTAATCTCCAGTTCATATTTCGTCGACCAATCCTTCCCAATTCACATCTTTGTTGAAAAAATTTCTTTTGTAATTCCTTACATAAGGACTCAGAAAATACCGGATCCCCGCCTATACAAGCGAATTGTTGATAAAACTCCAAAATTGCATTTTCTTTTGACCCAATCTTTTTTTTTTCCTTATCATTCAAGAAAGACAAGAAAATTTCGGGATAACAAACATTATCTAGAATTTCTTTTAGATTTGAACCCATAGCCGATGATAGAACTAGAATAGATATTTTTTGTTTCCTACTCACGCGAGCCCATATTCTTGCTTTTCTATCAATTTCTAATTCTAATCTCCCTCCCCAATCTGATATTATAGTACTGGTATAGACAGAAATTCCGTTATGGTCCAATTCGGAACGATAGTAAATACCGGGACTTTGCAATATTTGATTGATTACAATTCTGTATATTCCATTTACTATAGAGGTGCCCAGGGAATTCATTAGGGGAATGTTTCCAATAAAAACAGTCTGTTCTTGTATATTTCTACCACTTTTCCAAATTAATCCCGCGGGTACATATAATTCAGAAGAATATGTGAGTGATTCATATACAGACTCTCTTTCTTTTATCAAGGGTTCTACCAATTGATATCTTTCCACAAATAATTGAAATTCAATTTCTTGATCTGTATCTTCAATTTTTGGAAACTTATGAAATTCTTCCGTCAAGCCCTGATTAATGAACCTACAAAATCCCTCAAATTGTATCTGATTAAATCCAGGTATTGTGGACATTCCCTCATTTTTCTTCCGAAGCATCTTAATCTTAAGTTTCCTCTTTATCGAAAAAATTCCATCATTGTTAGATCGACTCGTATGATTAGATTAGTTCGATGAAGAGTGAGCCAATAATGGAATGTATATTCTGTTTACTGAATCACATGAAATTTTAACCAACTCCATATCTCTATTTCATATGTATGAACGGAAACGAGACGTAAGAATGAAGAGTATTTTCGACGCAAGTTCAAATTTGCGACAGGTATAAATGGAATGAATTAATAAAACATTCCTGAAAAAAAAAGATTCTGCTACTTATGCTTAATACTTACATTACACTTATGGAGTCTTTGTATAGAATATCAAAATGGATCCAATTTATCCCTATTATTATGATAATATGATCAGATGGAATATAAAAAAAAAATCACTATATGGATTCAGGGTTCAATCCACTTTCCTTTCCCATTCTATATATATATGAGAATTAAAAATTCAAACACACTGATTCTCTATAGGAATATGGGCATAAAATAAGAGAGATCCTCTGTTCTGTGTAACAATTTCTGTTTTAGGGTTTACATATACACATATATGGTGTTATAATTCAAAATTGAGATTGAAAATAATTTATACTAATTAGTCATAAATCTATTTGCTTTTCTTATGCTATTAAGGAAAAACACACTTTGAGATACAAATTTAGTTCAATAATTCAAAGTAAATTAGGTAAATGGTTACTGCAAACTCCTTTTTTTCTTTCAAAGAAAATAAAAAATAGGGATTCATATTTGGAAAGGGATTAAGTACAATGGGATTCCAGATAAAAAAAGTAGATAATTATTAATTTAGTAATAGAGTATAAATAATATTTTGATCCATATTTTATTTTGGATCGGATTTGGCGACATGGCCAAGTGGTAAGGCGGGGGACTGCAAATCCTTTATCCCCAGTTCAAATCTGGGTGTCGCCTGATTGACAAAATGGTGGACCCACCGTACCAATCCAATAGGATGAAGTGAAGGTTGCTGTACTTAGTAATTATTAATTTAATAATGGGTTCGGTTCATTTATTTAATTCTTTAATTCATTCATTGAATCAAATAAATTAGGAAATGGAGGTTTTATTAAGATAGTTATCTGTCTTTATAGTATAGAGATTTTTTTATATCTTTTATATCTATATATATAATTTATCTCTTTTGCTTATACAAAAGGTAACAAAAGAAACAATAGGTCTTATTATTTCTACATCTTTTACATTAGAAGAACTCCTTTTATATTGATATCTTCAAAATTGTCAAAGAAAGGAAAAGGGTGTATGTATCGTACTTATTGCTCGCTTCTACCGAAAATCCTATACAATTACAATAATAGAGAATTTGTTACGATTAGCTTCATTGGATTTGGTTCATCAATCGCTTTAAATCAGAATCCCATTTTGACTCTTTGACGTTGATTCCACTATGATTATTGATCAATAATCATAGTGGAATAATTCCTTGATAGAGATAGGAGACATAATTTACATGGATATAGTAAGTCTCGCTTGGGCTGCTTTAATGGTAGTCTTTACATTTTCCCTTTCGCTCGTAGTATGGGGGAGGAGTGGACTCTAGAAGCACTACCATAATTGTAAATTGATATATATTTATATTATATAAAATATTATATAAAGTAAAGATATAAAGTAAAGAAAGCCTATATTATACTGTAAATGTAAATCTGTATATAATATTGGATAGTGTGTAGAAAGAACTATAGATATTTATATTATATTTCTACACACTATCTCATCATTATCTTCAATTATTGACAAGAACTAATAATTCGAGTTTGATTAAAGTCAATTATTTTGACTGGCTGTTTTTACATAGATGATAAGTAAAAAAGCAGTAGGAACTAGAATAAACAGTGCAGTAGCAATAAATGCGAGAATATTGACTTCCATAATCTTATTTTTTTGTTTCGCAATAACTCGGGATCTAATCCCATAGAGATGATAAATTTGACTTCTGTAAATTCAATAGGTTAATTGTATCCTGATGATGCCAAACGGATAAAAATATTATGAATAACAATATATCTAATCTATCAAATAAATTAATTGTCGAGAATTTAATAATATAACATAGGAAGACCTTTTATCCATACTAAATTAAAAATGGAATTTTTAATCCAATTCCAATATAGAATCCTTTCGTCCTTTTCCATTCTTTTTTTTCTATAACCTACCTTCTTCCTTATACTTACTTAAGTATTACTATCTGTAGTGTAAAAAATGGAAATTTCCGCATTTCATTTGTCTGATTATAAATATCAAAATATCAATGTGAAACGAAAAACAAAAGATTAGATCTTGCTTCCTGTCCCACTTTTTACAGAAAAGTGGGAGATGAATTGATAAATTCATCGGATCCTAGTTCGGGACTGACGGGGCTCGAACCCGCAGCTTCCGCCTTGACAGGGCGGTGCTCTGACCAATTGAACTACAATCCCAGCGAGGTTATGGCATACATATTCTTTATGGTTTCATAAAAATATTCTATTCGTCGTGTTGTAACAGAGACAAAAATGATATACTGATATCATATCCACATGGATATAAACTTTAGGTTAATTACTAGTAACCTGTAGTTTTTTATTGCAAAAAAATAATAATGAAATTCTTAATGAGAAAAATAAAGTATGGATAGATCAAAAAAAGGTTGATCTTTATTTCTACGGATAAGGCATTTCTATTTCTGGAAGACAAATTAAATTGGTTAGATCATATTCAATGGAGCGGCGAATTATTGGGCCGAGCTGGATTTGAACCAGCGTAGACATATTGCCAACGAATTTACAGTCCGCCCCCATTAACCGCTCGGGCATCGACCCAGGAAGAATTAATTCTAGGTTTAGTGATAATCCATCATCAACTTCCTTTCGTAGTACCCTACCCCCAGGGGAAGTCGAATCCCCGCTGCCTCCTTGAAAGAGAGATGTCCTGAACCGCTAGACGATGGGGGCATATCCGCCCGACCATCAGCATACTATGCTGATAGTATGATCAGTTTTTTGGAATTGTCAATATACAATATAACAAAATAGAATTATATATAGATTATATAATCTAGATCAAAATAGTTTTCTACTTTAGAATTTAAATTCTTAATCTACATAAATATATCTATATATAATATATTAATATACAATACAATAGATAATAATATATTTTATAATACAAATATAATGTATAGCATATAATTGTTATAAATATACATACATATATATTATTTTATATAAATTATAAATATACATACATATATATTATTTTTATATTATTTTATATAAATTATAAATATACATACATATATATATTATTATGCACATGCATATATATTATTATGCAATGCATATTATTATCATATTCTTAATTATTATCATATTCTTATATTATTATTGATATAGTTTATAGTTGTGATTTAACTATAATTTAATATTAATAGAATAAAAAATGGAATAAAAATTTGATTTGATGGTTGATAAATGCATTACCCTTCCATGCTATTCATAGCGTAGCATAATATTATATAATAGATTAATGAAACAAAATTATAGTATAGGATTCCCTCAGTTAGAGTAGTGCTTGATCCGACAGATTATATAAAAGATGAGATATGCCTATCACTATCTCATACTAACCCAAAAAATTCAAAAACGCTAGACATTTTTTTAATGTAATTTGGCTCGGGGTATGAATCCCCTCATCGCATGACACATGATTGAAGAAAATATCTTAGTTGATAATGAGCTCTTATGCGTAATATAGATATGTATAAATATGTCTATTATATCTATATTATATCTATATAATAATATATATATATTATATATAGATATATGCAGTAGACTCATAATAAAAT